CCAGATCTCGATTTTTCATATATAAATGTAATTAAAGTATCTCCTTCGTACAGGATTTCCCCATAATGGCCATGAATAGTTGCTCCTGGAGTGGCCAAATAAGGCTTAGCTGATCGTATTACTACAGAGTCAACTTGAACAAGTAGAACTTGACCCGATTTTAGGTGTGGTACGTTTTTGGCTATACATATATTTTCACAAATAAACTGACCAAGACTCATTATTGTAGATGTTTCTTGACAATAATTGGGATGGAGAAAATACCAATTCAAATTGAAAATAATGTTACTGCATGGATCGGGGTTATAAATTTTCTCCTTTTCATCGATTAAATAATATTTAATTACTTGAAAAGTCTGTTTTAAATTGTCAAATTGCAAATAGTTGTTTACCAAGATCTGATTATGAGTTAGTAAATGGTAAAATGAATAAACATTCGCAATTCGAAAGGCTGTTCCTAAAGGACCCAGCGAATTCTTAATTGGAATTAGAGGATCTTTTGTAATTTTAATTGATTCTTTTATCACATTGTGATATTTTACATGGTTGAATGGACCCATTCGAAAACAATTGGATGATGACAAAATTATCAACGATTGGAATCCCGTATTTCTATTCAACAACGTATGAATAGTTCTTTGATTTTGATTAAGGGGTTGTTGAGTTCTTGCCTTGGAATAAATGGAAGAAAACGGATTGATATTGGTGCAAGCTGATCCATTATCAAAGAGCAGTCCTGAGCCCGATGGATCATTCCTTTTTCCGATATATGAAATAGTGGATTGCACCAAGTCGATTCTTAGGAAATGTCGAATCAAACCATTTGCTTTTATTTCAACAAAGGAAGCACGGGCTTCAGAAGAACTTTTTTTGTCTTGGTCCCAATTCAATACTAAACAAGTCCGAACTAATTGAATATTTGTATCAGAAATTAATTGAATTAGTTTACCATTTCCATAAAGGATATAATTGACAAGTCGAAGTTGCACATTATCCCTTTCCTGCAACAGATCTGTGGGGAAAAGCGTTGCAAAAGTTATACCGTCCGTTATTTCATATGTGATGACAGGCCAAACCAAAACAAAATACTTTTTCTTACTAAGTCTGATCCGTTGAACATAGATCCAATTTTTCCATTTTTTGGATTCCTTGGAATTTTGTTTTCCTGTTCCTGGTGGTATCAAAACGTCGCTATGTCGGGATATCTTATCTGTTTTTCTAGGAAAATGGATATCTCCAGAAAAGATTTTAAGTTCAATTCCTTCTTTTATTATCTCCACTCGGACCAACCCGCCTACTCGGCTTCTTATATTTAAAGTAATTTGTGTATCTACCCCAATGATACTATTGTTCCGTACCATTATGGAAGACGATCCGGGTAAGATATGCACTTCCTCGGGAATGAAAAAAAACCGATCTACTTTCATTTGGTATTTTGGCCTAAATTCCTTGCCTCCTCGATACTCAATCAAATCCTCTTTTTTTTTTTTGAGGATTGAATGCTTTTCTAGCATACTATATTTTAAAATGCCCGAACTCTTTCTTCTGTATCGAGGATCGTCGAAATAAGCAAGAATACTATTTCTACGGAAAATGCCATTGATGGGGATTTCAATCGAGATACCTGAAGGTAGTTCGTTCTCGCGTTCTTGAATCAATTGGAGTGGAATGATGAATCTATTTCTTCGCCTCTTTGAGAATAAATCAGAATTCTGGTAGAGAATGGTCGGATCTATGAGATTACAACGACCAGTACATAGAATTCGACTAAGGTCTGAATAATCAGGAATCCTATCTTCTTTTTTACCCGAAAAATCCGAAGTAAAGAATTTTTGTCTCGACTGATCATTCGTTCCTGAGAGGTTAGAAGTAGATCCTCTCTTGACAGAACGCTTGACAGAAGGAGAATGCGCACTCATTTGATCTTGATCCTTGTGGAGCGAAAGTGAGACTAGACTGGATCTGCATGACTCTCCTAATAATATCCATAAATGACTTGTTTTTGGTAATAGATGAACATTACCGTATGTAAATTCGGGTGCATGATACACATCGGTGCTCCAGTGCACTTCTCCGTCTGAGTCAGAATAAATATGTTTTCGAACCTTCTCTTTAAAATTCAAAGTGGATGTTCCTGCACGAATCTCAGCAATCACTTGTTCTGATTCTACATATTGATCGTTTTGAACTAAAAGAAAACTTTGGGATGGAATATTTACATTATGTCGAATATCTTCACTCTCAATAGTTACATACAAGTTTATAGAACATAGAAACGCGGGATGTCCATGACGTGTACGTGTCGGATGAACCAAATCCTCATTAAATTTTATTTTTCCATTAGAAGGGGCTCGCACATGTTCTGCAGTACCCCCCGTGAAGACTCCGCCGGTATGAAAAGTTCTTAATGTTAATTGAGTACCCGGCTCTCCAATCGATTGGCCTGCAATAATACCTACAGCTTCTCCCAAGTCAACCAGGTCGCCATGAGTCGGACTCC